AAGATACGGAGATATCCATTTCATGTTAAAACAGATCCTTTACCTTATTTTTACTGTACTTATTTTAGAAAGTGAAGTTCTTTTTTAGAAAGATTACCCTTGTCTCTGTTTATGTTTCGGATTGGAACAAATCACTATAATTCGTCCACGCCTGCGAATCAGTCGACATTTTTCACAAATTTTACGAACGGAAGCCCTTATTTTCATATTTTTTATTCCTTACCCTAATTCTGAATCCACTTCTTGGAAGAGAATAAGTCTCTTCCAGTTTTTTTTTACTTCAAATTGTATACCCATGTTTAAAAAAATAAACTAATCGTTCGAATCTTTGTTGCGAAGTCGATAAATTATACGTCCCCTGGTTGAATCATAACGACTTACTTCAATTTTTACTCTATCTCCCGGTAGTATCCGTATAAAACTGCGCCGGATCCTCCCTGAAACATATCCTAGAATTAGATCTTCATTATCTAAACGGACCCGGAACATACCGTTGGGAAGTGATTCAGTAATTAAACCCTCATGAATCAATTTTTGTTCTTTCATTTCAGGTAACCTCCTTGAAGTATCAACTAATGGAGGAAGAGTTATATAACTCACTTTTCCTCTCTATTTTACAAATAGGAAGTTAGAGATCAAATTCGGATACCAGAGGTGGAAGATTACCATATATAACACAAAATTTCTCCTCCAATTCTTTCTAGTCGAGCTTCTCGATCTGTTATTATACCTCGAGAAGTAGAAAGAATTACAATTCCCATTCCACCTAAAATCTTAGGAATTCGTTGATAGTTGGAATAAATTCGTAAGCCGGGTCGGCTAATACGCCTTAAAATGGTTCTAGTTTTATATATTCCTTTTCTAGTCTTTCGATGTCGCAGAGTTGAAACCAAGAAATATTTGTTACTTTCCTGATGTTTCCGAACGTTTTCAATAAAACCTTCTCGTAGAAGTATTTTAACAATGTTTTCGGTGATATTTGTAGATGCTATTCGAACCGTTCCTTTTTTATCCATGTCAGCATTTCTTATAGAAGTTATTAGATCGGCAATAGTGTCCCTACCCATGACGAACTAGAATTATAGGTTCCTCTTCATTTTGATATAATCAACATGTTTTCTTTTTTTTTTATTATTATTATTCTAAAGTATATACGTGAGACACAATCTACTAATTTGATCTATTTCAGATACCCTACTATATCATAGTCTCATCTACTAATATTTATAATACTTCGGGAGCTAATGAAACTATTTTAGTAAAATGAAACTGTCTCAATTCTCGAGCGATCGCACCAAAAACGCGAGTTCCTTTTGGATTTCCTTCTTGATCAATGACAACTGCAGCATTGTCGTCATATCGTATTATCATACCGTTTTCACGTTTGAGTTCTTTACATGTACGTACAATTACAGCTCTAATTACTTCTGATCTTTCTAGAGGCATATTGGGAACTGCTTCTTTGATTACAGCAACAATAACATCACCAATATGAGCATATCGGTGATTACCAGCTCCTATGATTCGAATACACATCAATTTTCGAGCTCCGCTGTTATCCGCTACATTCAAAAGGGTCTGAGGTTGAATCATATCATTTTTATTTCAATCTGTTATTTCAATGCAAACGTATGAAAGAAAAAAAAGAAATATTGTCCGTCCAGAAATAAATAAACCTGCGGTTGTTTTTTCATCCTCAATACCCCTTTTTGTTTAGTTCTACATCTCTATCCTGAAATAATAAATTGGGTTCGTATAGGCATTTTGCGTGCAGCTATCTCAATAGCTGCTCTAGCTACAGTTTCTGATACTCCACCCATTTCATAAAGTATTCGACCCGGTTTAACAACGGATACCCAATATTCAGGGGATCCCTTCCCCGAACCCATACGTGTTTCCGCGGGTCTTACTGTAACAGGTTTGTCGGGAAATATGCGTACCCATATTTTTCCACCACGACGCGCATATCGTGTCATTGCTCTTCGTCCTGCTTCTATTTGTCTAGCTGTGATCCAAGCAGGTTCAAGTGCCTGAAGAGCGTATCCGCCGAAACTAATATGATTGCCTCGACAAGATATTCCTTTCATTCTTCCTCTATGTTGTTTACGAAATCTGGTTCTTTTGGGGTTATAGTCGATGGTTGTTTCTTAATTCCATCTCTACTGCAGAACCGGACATGAGAGTTTCTTCTCATCCAGCTCCTCGCGAATGAAAGGATTCAAATTCAATAATATTCCAGAATATTACAGATACACATTAATAGATTAGATACACATTAATAGGCACACATTAATAGATAATACACCAAGTAATGGCTTTTATTGATATTGAATTTCTTACATTACATAGGAAGGAAGATCTGTATACAAGATATACAATACAGCTAGACGTGTGTGTACATTTATGTATCTTTATAGATAATGTAATGCTTCCCCCTTTTTTTTTAACGAATCCTTTCCTTATTTTGACCTCTATTGAATTAGGACAAAATATTGTAATCCAATAAATAGAGGTTTCGCGGGCGAATATTTACTCTTTCCTGTTTCATTCGTAGGTTCAATTCATGACCTCTCAGAATAAATCAATTTTTTCTTGGTCCGTTCCGCCATCCCACCCAATGAATTATTAGGATTCGTTTTCAATAGAATCCTATGCAGTCACAGGTTCTGTCGTTCCCATAGCTTCTCCATTAATGGTTAGGTCTGAACTTTGCAACGGAGCTTCCAACAAAATTCGTTCCCGAGTCAATTTCCTCAGTTTTTATTAACCCGAAGGCTCTTTATTATTTTATTCTTTTTATAATTATTTCATTTTCCCATTTTTATATTTCTAATTATCTTATTCAGTATTGATTATCAGTATTGATGCTTTATCACACTGCCTTTTATGACGTGATTCATAGACCATACATATTGGAATCATATATCATTGATATTTTTGTTCTTTCTTTCTATCATCCTTCCATTTATCCACATCCCTTTATTTTTTTTTTTTGCTTTACAACCCATAATCCGATTCATTTTTTCTAGAAATAAAGAATTTCAGTTGCTACAACCATATGATAGATCCACTCATTCATATAGTGACTGTTTCTTGGGATCTCGACAATACGAAGCAATAAGTTGGTTATTAGTTTATTTTATATAATTACAAAGTTTATAGCGGGGTCAGTCTATTTTTTTATAATCCCAACTTTCAATTATAAAGAAAAAACTAACGAGTCACACACTAAGCATAGCAATTATACCAAATGATCAATCGGATTTTTATTTAACCTTATAGAATTAGATTAGAATTGTTCATTTTTTTTTAACGGAAAAAGAATGAAAGAGTTTGTTATTTTTTGTTCTATCACTGGACAGAATGGGAAGATAAGGTCGATTATTCCTCGTCTATAAATATCCAAATTTTTATGCCTAATACTCCATAAATAGTTCGAATTGTATAGGAACAATGATCAATTTTAGCGCGAATTGTTTGTAGGGGAACTCTACCTTCTCTGATCCATTCGACACGTGCAATTTCTTTTCCGTCGATACGGCCTGCGATTTGCACTTGAATTCCTTTTGTATCCGTTTGTTCAGTTAATTCAATAGCTTTTTTCATTGCTTTTCGAAACGAAACTCTATTTTTTAATTGTAAAGCTATATATTCTGCAAGAATATTAGGTTGTCCATAAGGTTTTTCAACTCTTGTGATAGCAATGTTGAGTCTCTGGTTTACAGAATGAAACTCCTTTTGTACATTCATCTCTAATTCTTCGATTCCTCGTGTTTGCCCCTCTATTAATAAATTTGGGAATCCAATATAGATTATGACCTGGATCAAATCGATTTTTTTTTGAATTGTTATGCGTGCAATTCCTTCGAAACCTGAGGATATTCTCCTATTTTTTTGTACATAGTTCTTGATACAATTCCGTATTTTTTCATCTTCCTGTAGACCCGCGGAATAATTTTTTGGTTGTGCGAACCAAAAGGAATGATGACTTTGAGTTGTACCAAGTCTGAAACCAAGTGGATTTATTTTTTGTCCCATATTTTTATATTATATTTTTTTCCATCCATATTATTTTTAATATGAATCTAAATCTTAGATTGATCTAAAAATGATTTAGATTTATCCTTTAATACAATTGTTATATGACATGTCGGTCTTTTTATCAGATAACTACGTCCTCGAGCCCGGGGTCTTAACCTTTTCACAATAGTACTCCTATTGGCTTCGGCTTTACTAATGAATGAATCGGCTTCGTTCAAACCCATATTATGGTTAGCATTTGCTGCTGCAGAATAAACCAATTTGAGAATGGGATAAGATGCTCGATAAGGCATGAGTTCCAGTATCATAAGTGTTTCCTCATAGGAATGCCCGCGAATCTGATCAATTACTCTTCGTGCTTTTAAAACGGATATACATATATGTTGAGCTAAAACTTTTACTTCTCTACCCGAACTTGAGTTCTTTATCATAGGGTTATTCCCTACCTTTTTGAAATTTGTCATAAATAAGGTTATCCCCCACCTTTGTTTGATTCACATCTATTTTTTTTTTCTCCATTTTTCTATTCTGAATTCCAAATTCCAATTAAGTTAATATTAATTCAAATTAACTTAACGACGAGATTTATTATCGTTTCTTGCATGTCTCGCGAAAGTCAGAGTAGGCGCGAATTCTCCCAATTTGTGACCTACCATACGATCTGTTATATAAATAGGTAAATGTTCCTTTCCATTATGAATAGCGATTGTATGGCCAATCATTGTGGGTATAATGGTAGATGCCCGAGACCAAGTTACTATTATTTCTTTCTCCTCCCTCATGTTGAGTTTTTCCATTTTTCCCGCTAAATGATTAGCTACAAAAGGATTTTTTTTTAGTGAACGTGTCACAGCTGATTACTCCTTTTTTTTTACATTTTTAAGATTGGCATTCAATGTCCAATATCTCGATCTAAGTATGGAGGTCAGAATAAATACAATAATGATGAATGGAAAAAA